CTTATTAAGTTAAGTGGAGCCTTAAGTCAAATTATTTTTATTTTATTTAGTTACATTTTTGTATTTGTAGCGAACAATTAGGTAGTTTATCGGAATCAAAGTAAAAATTCTAAAGAAGACTTTCTTTTTTCTTTGGTGACATAATCATAATATTTAATTGTAAATTGTAGAAAGAATCGTGCGGATAATTCTTTTTTTTTCTACCGATATTCCTGATTATTAATTAGGAAACCTCTAGCAACAAGATAAAAAAAAATGGTTCCTTCTTCAAAATTCAAATTGGGCAAGGCAAATAAAATAAACCGAAGGTCATCTTTCCTTCTTGCTTTGTATGTATAGTATATATAATTCAAATATAGAAAAGATAGATATAGAGTATCTTTTCTTTCTACTATATCTTCCGAAAATCTCTATTTTTACTAAGAATCCTGTTGTTGGATTGAATTCTAACGAATCCTTCGTGAATTTGTAAGAAACTCTTTATTTTTTATTTATTAAATAAAATAAAAATTCGAATTCAATTCGAATTTGAAGACAAGAATAGAATAGATTATCATACGTATATTTCTATATTTCATGTAGAAAGATAAAGAAGAATAAGTCTCATTTATTTAATTATCCATTCCTTACACTTATTATTTAATATATATAGTCACTTCGATATACTCAATATAATTATATACGAATTATAATTATTCTAAGGTATCTTTCTAACAATAACAGGTACAAATATTAAATCGAGGTACCCATTCTATGATAATTTTTAACAACTTACCCTCTTTCTTTGTGCCTTTAGTGGGCCTAGTATTTCCGGCAATTGCAATGGCTTCTTTATCTCTTCATGTTCAAAAAAACAAGATTTTTTAGATTCGATAGGTGCAAATCTTATCTATTTTTTTTTCAAGACTTAGATATAGATAACACAGATATCTATTTAGTAGAATATGGCAGTTTCCTCCGAACATAGCTTTTATGTATGCGTAAATATATGGGTAAATAAATTATAGCAATTTTCAAATAGATCGGAATCGAGGTGGATGTAGGAAATGGAAAGTCAATGTATCTATATGTGGATATCTATAGGAGATCATATAAAAGGGATATTCTTATTTTAGACCTAACCAATTTGATCTAACCAATTAGATGAATTACTCCTAAAGGCTTACATTCGAATGACACTAGTTGATGAGAGTTACTTCGGAAACAAAAAAACGAAAGTCAAATTCATTTGGACTATTTTCTCAATTCCAATAAAATGCAACTGGATCTAGTATGAGTTGTCGATCAGAACATATATGGATAGAACTTATAGTGGGGTCTCGAAAAATAAGTAATTTCTGCTGGGCCTTTATCCTTTTTTTAGGTTCACTAGGATTTGTATTAGTTGGATCTTCCAGTTATCTCGGTAAGAATTTGATATCTTTAGTTCCGTCTCAACAAATTCTTTTTTTTCCACAAGGGATCGTGATGTCTTTCTACGGTATCGCAGGTCTCTTTATTAGTTCCTATTTGTGGTGCACAATCTCGTGGAATGTAGGTAGTGGCTATGATCGATTCGATAGAAAAGAAGGAATAGTGTGTATTTTTCGTTGGGGATTTCCTGGAAAAAATCGTCGCATCTTTCTACGATTTCGTATGAAAGATATTCAGTCCATCCGAATCGAAGTTAAAGAGGGTATTTCTGCTCGTCGTGTCCTTTATATGGAAATCAAAGGACAGGGGGCCGTTCCCTTGACGCGTACTGATGAGAATTTGACTCCGCGTGAAATTGAGCAAAAAGCCGCCGAATTGGCCTATTTCTTGCGCGTACCGATTGAAGTATTTTGAAATGAACTTGAACTGAAGAAGAAATTCTTTCCCAGCGGCAGGGAAAAAATTAAAGAATTCTCTGTTCTTTCTTCAGCATAGCATAGCTTAATAAAATTTTTTCAGAACGTTCATTCGAGCCAAAGTATACGTATATGGAACATCCATAAAACGAAATTTTTTTTGTATGCATAAAAAAGAATTTATGCGTATGGAAATACACTCAACTCAATTTACTAAAAAACAAGTAAAAGTAACAAATCGAAATAAAATAATAGATTCATCTCGTATATCAAAACATTTCGGAATAAAGGATTTCTCTTTTTATTTTCAATATGAATTGATAGGTTAGATACAAATAGATCATATCTTGGAAATTCTCTCTCCTTTCTTTTGTCAATCGACTTTTCTTTTTTTTTTATCTTTTCTTTTGTTTTTCTTAATGATCAAAGGCAAAAGATTGCTTGGATCTCTTATAAGGATAACTTTTCTGTCTTGTTTTGCCACTCATTTTTGATCATTACATTAGGTTTTGAATTTATGATCGGTAGATCACAATATTCTTAATAAATCTCTCTCCATTTTTCCTGGACTAGAACTGTGGGGTAGCCGGCCATTTTTTTTTTCGAAAGATTTTCTTTTTTGATAGAAAAGACAAAGGGAGTTCTTTTGGCTTAAAATCCGAATAATATTCATTACTTGCTATTCATTACTTGCTTGAATTGGTTCTTTCAAGCATTTATCGAAAAGGGCTTCGAATTTGATCAATTCAATTGAGGTATCTGGAAACAAGATTTTTTCTTATTTCTTCATTTGAAACGGGCTCTTATTCTATTTCTGTATTCTTTCTAAATTCAAGGACTAACTACTGAATCACAAATAAAAAACAGGGAATAGATTCATAGGTCCGATGCCCTGTAATAGAACTTAGGGTTAATAGAAATAGTAGATCACATAGATTCAACAAATGAGGTGGGTTCATTAACAATTCAAAGATGAAAAAATGGTAAAAAAGAAAGCATTTCTTCCTCTTCTATATCTTACATCTATAGTATTTTTGCCCTGGTGGATCTCTCTCTCATTTAATAAAAGTCTTGCATTTTGGATTACTAATTGGTGGAATACTAGGCAATCCGAAACTTTTTTGACTGATATTCAAGAAAAGAGTATTCTAGAAAAATTCATCGAATTGGAAGAACTCTTACTGTTGGACGAAATGATAAAAGAATACCCGGAAACACATCTACAAACACTTCGTATAGGAATCCACAAAGAAACGATCCAATTGATCAAGATGCACAATGAGAATCATATCCATATGATTTTGCACTTATCGACAAATATAACCTCTTTCATTATTTTAAGTGGTTATTCTATTCTGGGTAATGAAGAACTTGCTATTCTTAACTCTTGGGTTCAAGAATTCCTATATAACTTAAGTGACACAATAAAAGCTTTTTCTATTCTTTTATTAACTGATTTATGTATCGGATTCCATTCGCCCCATGGTTGGGAACTAATGATTGGCTATGTCTACAAAGATTTTGGATTTGCTCACAACGATCAAATTATATCGGGTCTTGTTTCTACTTTTCCAGTCATTCTGGATACAATTTTTAAATATTGGATCTTCCGTTATTTAAATCGTATATCTCCATCACTTGTAGTGATTTATCATTCAATGAATGACTGATCTAACTAGAATATTTGTTACTTTGTAACATAAGGTACATAAGCAAAGCATTTCCATTTTAAGACGTACTTACTCTTTCTACCCTACAGGGATTTCTCCTACTCCTTATATTCCAGTAAAATGATTTCAATAAAGTAAATAGCAGAATTGTGGATAGGGAACTATACAAGCGACCTACCTAATTTTATTGTAGAAATTTTCGGGATCAATGATTGGACCATGCAAACTAAAAACACCTTTTCTTGGATAAAGAAAGAGATTATTCGATCTATTTCCGTATCGCTGATGATATATATCATAGCTCGGACATCCATTTCAAATGCATATCCCATTTTTGCACAGCAGGGTTATGAAAATCCACGAGAAGCGACCGGACGTATTGTATGTGCCAATTGCCATTTAGCTAATAAGCCCGTGGATATTGAGGTTCCGCAAGCGGTACTTCCTGATACTGTATTTGAAGCAGTTGTTCGAATTCCTTATGATATGCAAGTTAAACAAGTTCTTGCTAATGGTAAAAGGGGAGGTTTGAATGTGGGGGCTGTTCTTATTTTACCTGAGGGATTTGAATTAGCGCCTCCCGATCGTATTTCGCCCGAGATGAAAGAAAAGATAGGCAATCTGTCTTTTCAGAGCTATCGCCCCAATAAAAAAAATATTCTTGTGATAGGTCCTGTTTCTGGTCAGAAATATAGTGAAGTCACCTTTCCTATTCTTTCCCCGGACCCCGCTACTAATAAAGATGTTCACTTCTTAAAATATCCCATATATGTAGGCGGGAACAGAGGAAGGGGTCAGATTTATCCCGATGGGAGCAAGAGTAACAATACAGTTTATAATGCTACAGCGGCTGGTGTAGTAAGTAAAATCATACGAAAAGAAAAAGGGGGGTACGAAATAACCATATCGGATGCGTCAGATGAACGTCAAGTGGTTGATATTATTCCACCAGGGCCAGAACTTCTTGTTTCCGAAGGCGAATCTATCAAACTTGATCAGCCATTAACGAGTAATCCTAATGTGGGTGGATTTGGTCAAGGAGATGCGGAAATAGTACTTCAAGATCCATTCCGTGTCCAAGGCCTTTTGTTCTTCTTGGCATCTGTTATTTTGGCACAAATATTTTTGGTTCTTAAGAAGAAACAGTTTGAGAAGGTTCAATTGTCCGAAATGAATTTCTAGATTCGCGGATTTCCAATAGCAAATTCGTAAAAAGAATCAAATTTTTGTTTTGACAATTCAATTATATTATGTATGATTAAAAATTATGAAAAGCTTTTTGCTTGTTTCTATTCCAGATGTCGATATCGGGAATTATTTGTACCGCATTACTAGTCATAGTATGTATATTGTGAAAAAGATTATTTTACTTTATCCCTTCTTTTTTTTAAGCCAAATTCGAGCGGTGTCACTAGGTCACTCTTGTGAGATTGAAATGTCATAGAATGGATCAATCGTTTTCTATTCTAATAGAATAAATCAAATCGAAAATTTCACTGGA